ATCTGTTTCGATGCAACAATAAGATCTTATTTGTAACAAGTAGTTTTGTTGGTTGGTTAATTGGTCACATTTTATTCATGAAATGGGTTGGATTGGTATTATCCTGGATACGGCAAAATCATTCTATTCAATCTAATGTACTTATTCGATCTAATAAGTACCTTGTGTCAGAATTGAGAAATTCTATGGCTCGAATCTTTAGTATTCTCTTATTTATCACCTCTGTCTACTATTTAGGCAGAATGCCATCGCCTATTGTTACTAAGAAACTGAAAGAAACCTCAGAAATGGAAGAAAGAGGGGAAAGTGAGGAAGAAACAGATGTAGAAATAGAAACGACTTCCGAAACGAAGGGGACTAAACAGGAACAAGAGGGATCCACCGAAGAAGACCCTTCTCTTTGTTCGGAAGAACAGGAGGATCCGGACAAACTAGATGAAACGGAAGAGATCCGAGTGAATGGAAAGGAAATACTTAAAGATGAGGAAGATAAAGACCTCTTTTGGTTTGAAAAACCTCTTGTAACTCTTCTTTTCGACTATAAGCGATGGAATCGTCCATTACGATATATAAAAAATGATCGATTTGAAAATGCTGTAAGCAATAAAATGTCACAATATTTCTTTCACACATGTCCAAGTGATGGAAAAAAAATCATATCTTTTACATATCCACCCAGTTTGTCGACTATTGAGGAAATAATACAAAAAAAGATGTCTTTATACACGACAGAAAAAGGATCCCCAGAGGACCTGTATAATAATTGGGTTTATACAAATAAAAAAAAAAAAAACAACTTGAGTAATGAGTTAATAAATCGAATAGAAGCTATAGAGAAGGGGTCTGTTTCAATAGATGTACTTGAAAAACGGATCCGATTGTGCCATGATGAGAATGAACAAAAATGCTTGCCTAAATGGTATGATCCGTTTTTCAACGGACCATATCGTGGAACAATTACAAAGGTTGATTCACAAAACAAAAAAGTAGTAAATTCCTACTAAAAAGATTGATACATAAGATAAATACACAAACAAGTAAGAAGAAATTCGCCCCCCTCCTACGTATTTTATTCCCTCTCCCACAAAAAAACTCGCAACACCAACCCCGTTGGTAATTCCATCAATCAGCCGTTTGTCAAAAGAATGGGTTAGTTCGGACAACTTCCTTATATTTCTAGTTAAATAGAGTGTGAAAAAGTTGTCTATATAACCACGATTATATGACCAATTGTATATTACATTTAGAATTCGGTCTAAAAAAATGCTTTTTTGGCCTTTTGTTTCAAATGAATTAATTAAGTCCAAACTTCGAAAAGATGAAAAAACAGACCCATATAAAAAAGACGCTATGAATATTCCAAACAATGCTATACTAACTGAAAAAAAGGCATTTATCACAAACTCATACCAATCCACAGAATAATGTGAATTTTTATGCAAAAGGTTTATTGATGGAGTTAACCATTTTGATAATATATCAAAATAAATGATTCCTTGATCCAAAGGAATTCCTATGAATCCAACGAACAAAGTAAACAGACCCAATACATATATTGATAATAACATGGTACTGTCCGATTCATGTGGATATGGAAAAAGAATTTCATTACCAAAATAAATACTAAAAGAGAACATTATGTTTTTCGCATAATTACCCATTTTATATGTTTTTTTTGAAAAAAAGAAAACCTTTTCATCATTTTTGTTGATTTCTGATAAAAAACAATTTGGATTATTCAAGTTTGATTCTTCTTTTCCCCATATAGATATTGAATAGAGTGAACGGCTTTTAGCTCCATTCAAATTTGTAAAATGAATGCGCAAATGTCCATCAAAAGTAAGTAAATATACTCGAAACATATAAAATGCGGTTAAACCAGCTGTGGAATAAGCTATTATCGCAAAAATTGGTGAATATAACCAGCTATCATTAAGAATTTCATCTTTCGACCAAAAACAAGCAAGAGGTGGAATACCACAAAGAGAGAGTGTACCTAATAAAAAAGTGGTTTTTGTAATTGGCACATATTTTGTTAAACCACCCATAAGAACCATGTTCTGACTTTTGTCTGGCGAATATCCAACTATGGGTTCCATAGAATGAATAATGGATCCGGATCCCAAAAACAATAATGCTTTCGAATAGGCATGAGTAATCAAATGAAATAAAGCAGCTCGATAAGAACCTATCCCGATAGCTAGCATAATATAACCCAATTGTGACATTGTCGAATAGGCCAAACTTCTCTTAATGTCTCTTTGCGCAAGAGCTAAAGTAGCTCCTAATAATACTGTGATTATGCCTATCAAAGAAATAAAATACATTATGTATGGTAAGTCGATAAAAAGAGGAAAAAGTCGAGCAACAAGAAAAATTCCCGCTGCGACCATAGTCGCAGCATGTATAAGAGCGGAGATAGGCGTAGGACCTTCCATTGCATCAGGCAACCATACATGAAGAGGGAATTGTGCGGATTTCGCAATTGCACCAAGAAATAATAGAGAGGCACACAGAGCTGCAAAAAAAAGATTTATTGTATTATTATGGACCAAGATATTGAAAATTTTGAATAAATCCCGAAATTCAAAACTGCCCGTTATCCAATAAAGTCCTAAGATTCCTAATAATAAACCAAAATCCCCTACACGATTAGTTACAAAGGCTTTTTGACAAGCATTTGCTGCAATGGGTCGTGTGAACCAAAAACCTATTAGTAAATAAGAGCACATTCCTACAAGTTCCCAAAAAATATAAATTTGTATTAAATTGGAACTAGTAACTAATCCAAGCATGGAAGCATTGAAAAAGTTCAGATACGCAAAAAATCTCAAATATCCTTGGTCATGAGACATGTAATTATCACTATAAATAAGAACCATGATTCCAACAGTAGTGATTAGTATTAACATAATAGAAGTAAGCGAATCAATCAAGTAGCCAAACTCCAAAGAAAAATCATTATTTATGGTCCAAGACCATAGATATTGACAAACGGAGCTGCCCCTTATTTGTTGAATGGATATATCGATCGAAAAAAGTAAAGCTATGCTTAATAATAAAACACTAATAAAAGCCCACATACGGCGAAGATTTTTTGTTGCATTCGGAACAAATAGAAGTCCTAATCCTACTAACACAGTAACCGGGAGTGGAATAAAAGGTATGATCCACGCATATGGGTATGTACGTTCCATAGGAAAATCCAATTTTTTTTCTTATTAATTGCTTCTGACTCGCCAGCTCTTATCTTTACAATAGTAACAATAATTAAATAAAAAGAATTAAATAAAAAGAATCAATCTATAGAATCCATCTATAGTGAGATAAAAAAAAAAGAAACAAATAGAGGAATCGCGTTGCTTGGTTATTTTTTTAATTTGAAAAATTGGGTTAATTATTATTATTTAATAATTAAAATATTAATATTATATTAATTAATAAAATAATATAATAAGAGAGAGTATGAAATTTTCAATCGCTTGTCTATTCTCTTAGTTTATTAGTTAGATGCCGATTTATATCTTTTCTTTATATTTATAGTAAGAAAAAAATAACATAAAAGGGAATGATTCGGGGACATGATATCCAACAAAAACTCGACTCTACCCAAGACGGCGAAATTTAATCATATTTTATTCATAGTCATTGTCTAATTTATTGTAAAACTAATTGATTGGCTTTTTTTATCCTAATCAAAGAAACCTGTGTTTTCTTTTTTTTTTTGAAATCTTATGACTAGTGTATTCATAATTTTAGATAGAACTAAGATGTATTTTTACTAAAATGACTTTCCGCTTCAAAAAAAAAATGTATTCTTTAAGAAATTTATTTCTAGTCTTATTTCATTCTAATTAGACTAGAAGTACTTTATCCTCGAGAATGATCAATTAATAGAAAAGTGTTTTATTATCGTTTTCTTCATTTAGTATAGGTAAGGGTTCTTATCTTAATCTAAACCTTTCTATCTTAAAAAATATAAGGCAACAGTATAGGACTAAGACATTAATTAGAATCTTTTTCTTTCTATTTATAAGAAAAGGGAATTGGTTGCACTTCAATTAAATGGATCCCATAGACATGGACCCATATAAAGATATCAAGGTACCAATGAATACGAATTTTTCTTTCTTTTCGCATTATTCCATATAATAGAGATGTGAAAAGGATTGCATTCTATTAAATAAACATACCCTTTTCTTCTATTTCTTTTTTCTTAAGAATATTCTATTCGAATATGCGCCTATCTTTAAGATATAAACGAACGAAGTATTCAGTATGGAATAAATATAGATATAGAAAAAGAATCCTTTTTGAATAATACATGTCTTTCACATATAACTATAAAAAAAAAATAACTAACATCTTTGAAATGGCGGTTCCAAAGAAACGTACTTCTATATCAAAAAAACGTATTCGTAGAAATATTTGGAAAAAACGGGGATATTGGGAGGCAAAAAGGGCTTTTTCCTTAGCGAAATCCATTTCTACTGGACGTTCAAAGAGTTTTTTTGTGTTACAAAAAAATAAGCAATAAATCTTACTCTATGAATTAGAAAGTCGACGACTTATTATAAATAAAATGAATAATTTACATTAATTCCAACTTTCAATCCATATAAACGGGATTTTCCGGGGTATTTTGATATGTAGAATGAAAATTTATCTGTCTAAAGGGGTTTTAGAAAAAGTATTATCTCTTTTTTAAAAAAGTTTTATTTTTTTCTGTTTTTTATGGATCTAGATGGAATCTCCATATTGATCTATTTATAGATCAATATGGATTCTATTCCTATTTATCTACCTATAATCTATATATGTATATAGGGGGATATATGTCTATTTTCTTAGAGATAAATTTCATATTTAAAATACTCTAATCTAAAGGTTCTAAAAGGTTGTATAAGTACGCTAGGATTGAAATCATATCAGGTTGAAACTTTTTTTTTTTCATTAAAAAAGAATCTGTCTTTCTTTTTCCATTTTGTATTTGTTTATGAAAGAGATAAAAAAAATAAGAATTAAGGCATAAAAAACAGAAAAAAAAAATTCTTAATTCGATTCAATAAGGAGAAGGGTGTCGTAATAATCTCAGTCTAACCGGAACGGGTTAACTTATGATATGTGAAATACTCCACTCCTTTTTCTTTCGTTTTTAACATAAGACCATACAAAAGCTAAGGTAAGTATTATTCAACGTTCCAATTTATATTTGAAAATTTGTTGGATTCATCAATTCAAATGTTTACAAAAATAAATTGCATTGATTCCATCAATCTAGACAATTAAATCGAATATGTGCTATTATAATTTTGACCAAGCCGCTATGGTGAAATTGGTAGACACGCTGCTCTTAGGAAGCAGTGCTAGAGCATCTCGGTTCGAGTCCGAGTGGCGGCACCCCCCTAATAAAAAAAAAGAAAGAGAGCACAATAGATTAGATCCTATAGAAAATTCGATTTTGCATTTTTTTCTTCTATCCTAATTTGATTCTAAGAAAGTATTTTTTATTTATTGAATTACATTAACGAATATAATCATTATTATATGATATCTATAGCTTTAGAACATGTATTAACTCACATCTCTTTTTCGATTATTTCAATTGTGATTTCGGTTCATTTAATAAAATTATTAGTTCCTGGAATCATAGGACTATGTAACTCGTTAGAAAAGGGCATAATAACTACCTCTTTTTGCATAACAGGTTTATTAATTACTCGTTGGGTTTATTCAAGACATTTACCGTTAAGTAATTTATATGAATCATTAATGTTCCTTTCATGGGGTTTCTCCACTATTCATATGTTTTCCAAAATATGGAACCATCAAAATGATTTAAGCACAATTACGGCCCCAAGTGCTATTTTTTGCCAAGCCTTTGCAACTTCAGGTATTTTAAATGAAATGCATCGACCCGCAATACTAGTACCCGCTCTACAATCTCAATGGCTAATGATGCACGTAAGTATGATGTTATTAAGTTATGGAGCCCTTTTGTGCGGATCCTTATTATCAGTATCTCTTTTAGTTATTACATTTCGAAAAAACATAGAAATCTTGGAGAAAATGAATCCATTTTCTTTTTTAATTGAGTCATTTTTACTTAGCGAAGTACGTCCTTTAAAAAAGAAAAAAAGTTTTTTACAAAACACTTCTTTTCTTTCATTTAAAAATTATCATAAATATCAATTGACTCAACAGTTGGATCATTGGAGTTATCGGATTATTAATCTAGGATTTACTTTGTTAACCATAGGTATTCTATCAGGAGCAGTATGGGCGAACGAGGCGTGGGGATCTTATTGGAATTGGGACCCCAAGGAAACCTGGGCATTTATTACTTGGACCATATTCGCTATTTATTTACATACGAGAACAAATCAACGTTTGCAGGATATGCATTCAGCAATTGTAGCTTCGATTGGATTTCTTATTATTTGGATATGTTATTTCGGAGTAAATCTATTAGGAATAGGACTGCATAGTTATGGTGCATTCACCTCTAATTAAAGAAAAAAATGACTTGATAAATACATAAGAACACTGTTCCATGTCATATATAACGAAAGTTTTGCGAGTTTTTGAGAACCATTAAATTAGAATTTAATGGTTCTCAAAAACTTCCGATGTATTTGATTTTATTTTAATTCATGATGTTTTTTTCTTTTCATTTTTTTATTTACGGCAATTCCTTTTAAATATCACAGGAGTTTTTTTTTTACTTCATTTTACATATTATTCATGAAAACTTTTTTTTTTTTCATTTATTTATATTTTTATTTTTATAATATTTTATCTAATTAAAAATAATTAGATAAAATAGTTTCTACCTTGTCAACTGATAACGAGAGAACAAAATCTGGATAAATACCAATACCTATTACAGGTAAAAGGATACAGATTGAAATAAAAAGTTCTCGTGGTCCAGAATCGAAAAAATGAGACTTTTTGCAATTGAATAGCTTGTATCCATAGAACATCTGCCGTAACATAGATAATGAATAAATAGGAGTTAATATCATTCCAATAGCCACTACAAAAGTAATTACAATTTTGGGGATTAAAAGATATTGTGGGCTAGTAATTATTCCAAAAAATATTACCAACTCCGCAACAAAACCACTCATTCCTGGCAATGCAAGAGAAGCCATTGAAAAACTACTGAACATGGTAAATATTTTAGGCATTGGGATAGCTATTCCCCCCATTTCGTCGAGATAAACAAGACGTATTCTATCGTAACTTGTTCCTGCCAAGAAAAAAAGTGCAGCACCAATAAATCCATGAGAAATTATTTGTAAAAGGGCTCCATTAAGTCCTGTATCAGTTATAGAACCAATTCCAATAATTGTGAAACCCATGTGAGATATAGAAGAATAAGCTATTCTCCTTTTTAAATTGCGTTGACCAAGCGAGGTTGAAGCTGCATAGATTATTTGAATAGCCCCTACTAGAATCAACCAAGGAGAAAATATAGAATGGGCATGAGGCAATAATTCCATATTGATCCGAATCAGCCCATATGCTCCCATTTTTAATAAGATTCCAGCTAGAAGCATACATGTACTGTAATGTGCTTCTCCATGGGTATCCGGTAACCATGTATGCAGAGGTATAATTGGTAATTTGACAGCATAAGCAATAAGAAAGCCAATATAGAATATTATTTCCAATGCTAGGGGATATGATTGATTAGCTAATGTTTCCAAATTTAATGTTGGTTCATTGGAACCATATAAGCCCATACCCAGAACTCCTATTAAGAGAAAAATGGAACCTCCTGCTGTGTACAAAATAAACTTTGTAGCTGAGTAAAGGCGTTTCCCCCCCCCCCACATAGATAAAAGAAGGTAAACAGGAATTAATTCTAACTCCCACATTAGGAAAAAAAGTAAAAGGTCTCGAGAAGAAAATGAGCCTATTTGACCGCTGTACATTGCCAACATCAGGAAATAGAAAAATCGCGAATATCGAGTAACTGGCCAGGCCGCTAAGGTAGCTAAAGTAGTGATGAATCCTGTCAGTAAAATGGGTCCTATGGAAAGCCCATCAACTCCCAGTTTCCAGTGAAAATCAAAAATGGTTATCCATTTATAATTCTCCTCCAATTGAATTAACGGATCGTCCAATTTGAAATGATAACAAAAAACATAGGTTGTTAGAAGGAGTTCTAATAAACATATAGAAATTGTATACCACCGTACCACTTTATTCCCTCTATGTGGCAGAAAGAAAATGAATAAACCCGCGAATATCGGAAAAACAACAATTATTGTTAACCAAGGAAAATTACTCGTAGTAAAGACAAGATAGGTTTTGTCCAAAAAAATCCGCACTCGATTTTTTTTGTCGAGTGCGGATTTTTCTCGGTAAAGAGGAATCAAATGGATTCAAGTCGAATTTTTTTAAAACGTATCAATAAGCTAGACCCATGCTGCGAGTTGTTTCATGCCATAAATAAACTCGAACGCTCAAGAAATCCGTTGGACAGGCGGATTCGCATCTTTTACAACCTACACAGTCCTCTGTTCTTGGAGCCGAAGCTATTTGCTTAGCTTTACATCCGTCCCAAGGTATCATTTCCAACACATCCGTGGGGCAGGCTCGTACACATTGAGTACATCCTATACATGTATCATAAATTTTTACTGAGTGCGACATTGGGTCTATTGAGTTTTTGAGAGTTTTCAATTTTCGATCTGGTATATCATTAATAAAAAAATCATTTATTGTAGATACCAAACGAATCAGTAAAGTATCAGAATCTTTTTTTTTTCATATTCAATCGACTTCTAAATCTGCTCATGAGAAAGGTCCAAGATACTTTGATTTCCTACGTTTTAGGAAACATGATCATATGACTGATACATGTACATACTAACTGAAGTTCTTGAATTATAAAATTTTTTATCTATAGATAGGATAGATTAATATTTCTCTTTATTTCGATTATTATGACTATTTATTTAACAAATTGGATTGATTGATACGAGTTGATTTTCTGTTACGATGGATTGATGAAACAATGGCCAGTCCAATAGCTGCTTCAGCAGCTGCAATAGTTATAACAAAAATAGAAAAAATGTCGCCCTTTAATTGACGACTATCAAATAAATGAGAAAATGTTACAAGATTTAGATTAACCGCATTCAGAATAAGCTCAAGGCACATAAGTGCTCTAACCATGTTTCGACTTGTAATCAATCCAAAAATACCGATAGAAAATAAATAGGCACTCAAAAAAAGTACATGCTCGAGCATCATTAACCAACTCCTCATCAATCTCGACTCATTTCAATATGAATAACAATTTCACCGATTTGGTTGATTCAACTCGCGTATAAAAGGTATGGGACAGAAAAATATTGGTAATGGATAGAACGAAAATTTCCACTTTCTATACGGAAACAATGTGAAAAAAATATAGAAACGGTGTGAAAAAGGGCTGAGATAAATTTTCCGCTATAAAAAAAGACAAATATTTGTCTTTTTTCTTCGAAAAAAAGAAAATGTAATGTTCATTACTGACGAGCCATAGCAATTGCACCTATCAAAGCAACTAAAAGAACTATTGAAATAAGTTCAAATGGAAGAATAAAATCGGTTACTAGATGAATTCCAATTTGTTGAACGTTACTTAAAAGGTCTTGCTCCATAATCTGGTTTGATCTTGTAGTCCAAATAATACCGTACCATGACGTATCCAAGATAGTAGTAATTAATGAAAAAAAGATACTTGTACAAACTAATGAAGTAACCCTATCCCCAACAGTCCAAATAGAAAAATCTTTGGAATATTCTGAACCTTTCATAAACATCACGGCAAATATTATTAAAACATTTATGGCTCCCACGTAAATAAGGAGCTGCGCGGCGGCTACAAAATAGGAATTCGATAGAATATAAAATAAGGATATACAAACAAGAACTAAACCCAAAGAAAAAGCAGAATAGATTGTATTGGTAAGTAATATTACTCCTAGACTTCCTAATACAATACCCGACCCAAAAAATACTAAAAGAATATCGTGTATTGGTCCAGGTAAACCCATTATGTGAAATAGAATAAAGAATAAAAAGTAGAAATATTTCATGATCCTAATGATTGATTCAGGAAAAGGAGATTGCCCTTTTTTATTATTCTATGTAATACGTTCTTAATGGAATCTTAATGCGATGTGAATTCATGCAGACACATTCATGCACCAATCCCGCTTTCTTGTCTGAAAGGGTAGTTCGGGATGGTTTGTAAATTTCGAAATTGTCGCAGATATATGAACCTATTCTAGATTCAAGTCACAATTATCATAAAATCAATAAATAAATAAAAATGAAAAATACAGATTTTTGTGGTTACTGCTTAACCATCCAAAAAGAACCCCCCCCCCTTTTTTCCATCAAAACAAACAGAGTCTTAGTAATTAATTGGTAATCTTTTCTGAATCTAGAGGTTTGCCTGTCGTTTTTTTATATGAGTCCAATTCATAATTGTTTATTTGAATTGTATAGTCTCCAATTACTGATATTGGTAAGCGACCCAAAGCAATTTGATTATAGTTCAATTCGTGACGATCATAAGTAGAAAGTTCATACTCTTCAGTCATTGATAAACAGTTTGTGGGACAATACTCGACGCAATTACCACAAAATATACATATTCCAAAATCAATACTATAATTAAGCAACCTTTTCTTTCGAATATCTGTTTCTAATTTCCAATCTACAACAGGTAGATCTATGGGACATACACGAACACATACTTCACAAGCAATACATTTATCAAATTCAAAGTGGATTCGGCCGCGGAAACGCTCTGATGTGATTGATTTTTGATAAGGATATTGAATAGTTACAGGTAACCGATTCGTGTGGGATAAGGTAATCGTGAAACTCTGACCAATGTATCTTGCGGCTCGTACTGTTTGTTGACCATAATTCATGAACCCAGTTATCATAGGGAACATCTTCGCCGATATTCATGATATTTTTCCATTTCTTTCTCTTGAGAGGGTTTCTAACTCTCTGAACAACTTACTATTTTGTTACAGCGAAAGGAGTTGGAAAGAAGTTGTCAATAAAAAATTACCTAGAGAAATAGGCAAAAGAAATTTCCATCCGAGATTTAATAGTTGATCCATTCTCATTCTAGGCAAAGTCCATCTTGTTGCAACCGAAATGAAGAGGAATAAATAAGTTTTGGCTAGTGTAATAAACATACCCATTGTTGTTCCAAAAACTTCGCTGGTTTGATTTATTCCAAAAAGTCCAAAAAAGGATGTGTACGGAATAGAAAGATTCCACCCCCCAAAGTACAGAACTGTTACAAATAATGAAGAAACTAGTAGATTTAGGTAAGAAGCAACATAAAATAAACCAAATTTGATACCTGAGTATTCGGTTTGATAACCTGCAACTAATTCTTCTTCTGCCTCTGGTAAATCAAAGGGCAATCTTTCACATTCTGCTAGGGATGAAATTAGAAAAACTATAAACCCTACGGGTTGACGCCAAAGATTCCATCCCAAAATTCCATATTTGGATTGTACTTCAACAATATCAATTGTACTTGAACTGTTAGATAATCATAGTCGATGATAACATTACTGCTCTCCCATCGCTATTACAGAACCGTACATGAGACCCGCGCCTCATACGGCTCCTCAATGGTCGCAAATAAATCTAATTCGGCGTTACCTGCGCATGCTTTTGTCGATTAGATAGAATAAAAATGTATCGTAAAGTTCCTAATTAAATTAGACCAATGAAATTCTGTTTGCTATATTAATAATAATGCTTCTGAATTGATCTCATATCTTATTTCATAATATTATATTTAATATTTTTTTTTAATTATCCATTTATCTTTGTTTCAGTAATAACTGAATCTTTCAATAGTATATGCCTTGCATCAATAAATATTTTGACTTATTTCTTTATATTACGAAAAATCATTAGACACTGCACCAGTTCCACGAATCATGATAATAATCATATCTGTATGAATTATACGAGGAAAAGAAAAAGTGAAAATAAAAAAAAAAGATTTCTTTTTTTTATTGTATTCCATTTCTTCCATTTATTTCGTTCCTTTTCTTCTTTCTCAGAAGGGTTGTTTTTCCTCTAAAAGAAAATGAAATAAGGTATTACTTCGTTCCTGATAGTCATTTCTTTCATCAGTGGATAGGAACATACTCTGGATCGGAATCAGGGGGAAGTACTGCTTGGTCATTTCTACCAACTTAAAGTCCTCATTATGATTCCTTTTATCTAAAAATACTTCTTTGGATACCTTATATTATCTCCATTACTAATCCTTTGCGTATCTTGGTGTTCCTAACTGTCCACCCATTTTTAACCGATTACCTGTCCCTGTATAGTAATACAGAAAAATTGTAAAAACTTGATACAGTTTTTCTTTTTTTGTACCCGCTTCAAGGCATGATGATTAATCAACCAACCTTGGGGTAACCCATTTATACTGCTTATGTGTACTTTAATTTTACTCCTGTACATAGGGAATGAGAATTAATCCTATTACTGCTAATTTATAAGCCGTTTTGTTTCACTCATATAACTATCGGGTTTAATTCATCGACCCTAATGCTGAATAAAAAAATAAAGATATTTATTCAATACATTCCATTTATTTCCTAGAAATAAAGAAAGAAAATAAAGGTTGATGTATGTTCCAACGAATCACACGTAGAGATATTGATAATACGCATAGAGTTAATGGTATTTCATAACTAATTGATTGAGCAGCAGCTCGTAGACCACCTGAAAAGGAATACTTATTATTTGATCCATATCCTGACATAAGAAGCCCAATAGGAGCTATACTGGAAACGGCAATCCATAAAAAAACACCTATACCAAGATCGGCTAGAACAAGGTGATAACTAAAAGGAATTACTGAATAACTTAGTATTATGGATATGACAGCTATAGATGGCCCAATGCTGAATAAACGAATATCCCCCCTAGATGGGAGGATATCCTCTTTGAAAAGTAGTTTAGTTCCGTCCGCTATAGCTTGAAGAATTCCCAGGGGACCGGCATATTCAGGACCAATACGTTGTTGTATCCCCGCGGAGATTTGCCTTTCTAGCCACACGATCACGAGTACTCCTATTGTTATTGCCAATACAAGAATCAAAATAGGGACAAGCATCCATATGAGCCCTATGACCTCCTTTAAAGATTCCGATCTGGAAAAAGAATTGATAGCTTGTACTTTTGTCGTATCAATTATCATTTCAACGGTCAACTTCCCCCATAATGATATCTATACTACCTAGTATCGTCATGATATCGGCCAATTTCATTCTTTTAACCAGCTGAGGAAGAATTTGCAAATTAATGAAACCGGGCGGACGGATTTTCCATCTCCAGGGAAAAACACTATTATCCCCTATCAAAAAAATTCCCAATTCTCCCTTTGGGGCTTCTACTCTTACATAAAGTTCTTGTTTAGACAATTCAAAAGAGGGGGAAGGCTTTTTACTAATGAATCGATATTCAAAATCATTCCATTCGGAATCTTTTGTTTTATCAAAGCGCCGTACTTCCAAATTCTCATAGGGCCCCCCTGGGATTCCTTCTAGAGCCTGTTGAATAATTTTTATGGACTCCGTCATTTCACCGATTCGTACTAAATAACGAGATAATGAATCCCCCTCTTTTTGCCATTGGACTTCCCAATTGAATTCATCATAACACTCATAATGATCAACTTTACGAAGATCCCATTGGATGCCGGAAGCTCGTAACATCGGCCCTGATAAACCCCAATTTATTGCTTCTTCTCCACCAATAATGCCTATCCCTTCAACTCGTTCCAAAAAAATGGGATTCTGCGTGATAAGCTTTTGATATTCCACCACTCCTGTTAAAAAATAATCACAGAAATCAAAACATTTATCTATCCAACCATAAGGCAGATCGGTAGCTACCCCCCCGATACGGAAGTAATTATGCATCATTCGCATACCCGTGGCAGCTTCAAATAGATCATACAGTAATTCCCTCTCTCTAAAAATGTAGAAGAAAGGAGTTTGTGCACCGATATCCGCCATAAAAGGTCCAAGCCATAATAAATGAGAAGCTATACGACTCAGCTCCAGCATAATTACTCTGATATAGCTAGCTCTTTTAGGTACTTGAATATTTCCCAACTGCTCTGGTGCATTTACCGTTATTGCCTCTGTGAACATAGTAGCTAAATAATCCCAACGGGTTACATAAGGTAAATATTGTATAATTGTTCGATTTTCCGCAATTTTTTCCATCCCTCTGTGTAAATAACCCAATACGGGTTCACAGTCAATAACATCTTCACCATCTAGAGTGACGATGAGCCGAAGAACACCGTGCATTGATGGGTGGTGCGGACCCATATTGACTATCATCAGATCCTTTCTTGTAGCCGGTACAGTCATATGTTTTTTCCCGATTCATTATTCTACAAATTTCTGAAAACGAAACAAAGTTCATCAAAATTAAAGATCTCATTTTAGAAACCAAAAAATGCAAGCGAATCTTCAAATTCAAATTAACGAGTTTTTGGTTCCCGAATATCCAGTTGACCAATTAATTCTTTATAACGTACTCTATTTTTATTTGACAAATAGGTCAGTAGCCGTTGACGTTTTCCTAAAATCTTCCGAAGCCCCCTCTGAGATAAATAATCTTTTTTGTGCAATTCCAAATGTGAAGTAAGTCTACGTATCCTTTTAGTGAAATTCAATATTTGAAATTCGGTAGATCCTTTGTTTTTTTCTTTTTCTTCTTGCGGAATAGCTGAGATGAATGAATTTTTTACCATAAAATAAAAAAAGAAAAGAATTTCTTTTTTCCACAAATATATATGGATTTTACCGATCAAGAATAATAGTCGTTTTTTGGTTTGGGGTACACAAATAGATAGATTTTACTTTGTTTTCTAGAAAATAAAAATGAAATTAACAAATGGAATTTCAATCCCAACAAAATTCGAATAGGGGGATTGCCTTTTTTTAGAACCTGTGAAACAGAAAATTGACTTAATTAAGAGGATTTCGCCAATTCTTTTCTATATTTAATTAGCACGTCATTGAAGCAGTTTTTGTTTTAGAATGACATCTAACACAATATGTGTGTATACATCTTCATGCCTTTCTATACTGGATATAGTGATGAATATATAGAAAATTGACCATCAATTACAAAATTCTGTGTCGTGGATACATACGTATCCTTAACATACTGAAACGACTTCCATTATTACTATTAAACCAATAGCGATTCATACAAGCCAATTCTTCTAATCGATAATTGGGCCAAAGAAATAATTTGAATTGAATGAATTTATTTGTATCTGTATCAAGATATTTGTCTTCATAAAAAAATTGTTCACAATCCCTTACGCTTTTCCCATTCAAAATGAATGGACCCCTACCCATAACATTCCCCTTTCCTGAATTAAAACTCATTAGAATTCGTAATTCTCTACGACGCCTAGGAGATAGAATATGTTCAGGAACAAGCAAATCATAATGCTTTTCGTGCCCATTCACAAGAGTTTTTCCGTATGGTAAAATGGATCCATCGAAATCCATCTTATCAACATATTCTTTTATTCGACATCTTGTTTTAATTTGCTGTTTATCCTTATGAACCAATGAAATACCTACAATTTGATACATAAAAAATAGGAAATCCCATTTTAGATATAGACGAATTGGTTCGATAACCAAAAGTCCCCCCTTTATCAATCCTGTAAGGGTTAGATCCTTTTGAAAAAGCATTACATCCAGGCGCATTTCTCCTCTTTGAATAGAGGATATAGCAATTTCTCTTGGATTTTTTAATCTAAGCAGGAGAGAATACACTTTGATATTGTCAATAACTTTTTGATTCAAAGAGTTATTCCATCTTAATTGAAAAAGCAAATATTTTTTCAAAAAAGAGTCGAGTCCCGTTTCCTTATTATTTTTGGATTGAGCTTTCTTTCTAGGCTTTTGAATGTCTGATTCTGTGTAATCCTTTTCAATAAAAGATTTTTGTTGGTTTTGTGCATTTGATCGAAGAGCTTCTTGTCCCTGCCCCTCTTTTTCTTCTTGATTTATATTTTTGAATCCAGGGTGCTTTTTAAAATTAGATGACGTATCATGATTTGCCTTTCGATTTACGTTGATGTTTTTACTAATGCTTTCCTTCCCATAAAAAGAAAAAAAAAGTGATTTGATCGGTATGATCCAAGGTTTCATCTTATATGTATCATATCGTAGTACAAATTCTAGAAAGAACCAAGGCTCGATACTCGATATGGAATAATATAGCATTTCCTCATTCATTCCCATCCAATCAAAAAGTTTTTTTTTTTGATTGGATGGGTTGATTTCCTGATGAATCCTAAGAAAAAAAAGATTATTGTTCTCAACAATTCGATAATCATTGGATCGAGTCCTAGTGTCTTGACTAAAGGTCCTGGTATCCATATGAGTCCAGTATTCAATATTGATATTTTTTTTAAGACACAAATTGAGAATTCCCCAATCCAAATATTTTCTATCCAGATTTTTACCTGTATTAAAAACATACTCTCCCATTATTAAATAATTATCAATGGCTATTTTTTCTGGTACATAAAAGAATGATTCGGATTTTGGTCTGTTGTAATTATTGTAATTATACAGAATTTCTCGGCCTCCCCTTATTTGGAATGGAGACCGAGAAATGGGTGGTGAGTTCTTCACATCTTCATAATGAAGATATTTGTATGATGAAAGATCATATCTGTAATGTTTTTTTAATTTTTCTTTTTGATTTGTCAATGAATTTATTCTAAAATTCTTTTGTTTTTTGTAATAAATGAATTGGTCTTTTTCTTTTGCATATGAATGCGAAAATTTGGAGCCTTTCTTTTTAATTGTACGACGTTGATTGATTCTATTTCGCCATTTTTGTGGTACTATTCTCGACCATCGAATCTTAGGTAAATTATATTGATAATGACTCCTTAACCAATTTTTCCAGTCATTTATTCCAGAATTCAGAAGTTTCTTCTGTTTTAATTTGAAATCAAATATTCCCTGGCTTCCTAAGTAATCCTTTATTTTCTTCTTGATAAGAGTGGATGCTCCGTGATATTGAAGTAAAGATCCTAAGCGGTATAAGTTAATAACTTGAGTTTGTGATAATTTTAAAAATACATATGCTTGAGATAAAGAAAATAAGTCGTAATAAGTCAGTGAATTCTTATTACTATTATAAATAATATTGGTAATATTAGAAAATGATCTATTTATAGTTGAAATAAATTCAATTGTGTTTTGATTTGTTTCATCAATTACCCTTTTGTCTTTTTCATCATTATAAATATGTTTATTGAGAGATTTTTTTATCGATTCAATGAAAAATTTTGCATAGTCTTTGGTACTAATAATGGTAAATAGAAGAGTTTCCATGTATATTTTTTGAATCAAAGATTTCAAAAAATAAGACCATTTGCGTATTAATCTCGTACTTCTTTTTTTTAATATCTTTTTTAATATCTGCCAAATACCCTTTTTGGATTCTCGCCCTTTCTCCTTTTCATACCAACCCATTTCGTCAGGACTAGGATTTCTATCTGAAATTAGAAATATTCTTTTTTTATCCTTTGCAACTCTTTCGATTTGATTTCTGATTATGATTGTATGATCGGACAGATCTTTTATTTTTTTTTCTGTCAATGAATAATTTGTCAAATCTATCGTCGATTTTTTTTGAATGTTCGATTCATAGGTAATCTTATTACTTAGGATAGAATTCTTTTCATTTTCGTTCGATTCATATATTTTCTGTGATCCTACTCCTTTAGTAGGATTCACTTTTACAAATACAAATATAAATTCTTTCATTTTTCTTTTTAAAAAGAAAACTATTTGGATAATCGATGTTGTCTTTTCTTTTTCAACTTTCATAAATCCTTTTGTTCCATTTTTTAATGTTTTTGGGACTATAAAAAATCTATTTCTCATTTCTTTTTTTAATTCTTTTAAAATGGGTTTAAAAAAAGGAGGGTTTTTTCGGGGAGGGCCAAAGGGTTGTTCAGTTTCGCGACCCCATACCGTTAAAAAACAAAAATTTTGTTTTTTTACTTTCTTTTTTATTGGATCCACTTGAAGAGATGTTTGTTTAGATTTATGCCAAGGCTTTAGTGAAAAAGGAAACAGGATTTTTATCTGAATACCATCTGTCAACCAGGCTTGGGGAAATTCTGTTTCTGATAATTGAACACCATTATAGGTGCATTTAATGTGCATTTCTTTTTTCCATTCTTGAAAATCTTCGTCCCACTCTGGCGATTGCCATAATAAGATACGGCTGAGGTTTTTACCTATTATCAGTGTGGGCAAAATTATATATTTTCTAACAATCGATTGGGCTACTAACATACAACCCCGTATGGGTTGAGCAAATGTAACAGAATCCCAAGTTTCCGCTATTGCTAATCGATCACTTTTATCTGTTTTTTCTTTAATAGCTGCCTCCATTTTTTCAGCATTTTCTGAATTGGCGGTTTTGAATTCCAGCCCTTTATCCATACTCATTTTGGAGATATCAAAAGAAAAAGATGTTTTATTAAGTCTGTCCAAAAAAAGTGGGGAGTGCGCGTTTGCTTGAAACATTTCCAAAATAAGGGTTTTACGCCTTTGAGCCCGCGTCGAGCCTTTGATTAGATCACGACGAAAATCCGATTGTTGTGAGTAACGTATCAAAGCTATTTCTTCTGCTTGATCACTATCGGTACTAGTATCGGTATGTATATTCTGATCTTTATCAGTATAAATTACTACACGTTTAGCTTTTCTTGAACGAATACCAGGATTACCCGGTGATTCCTCCGGATTTTCTTCTTCCTGTTGTTCCAAATCATCGATCAATTTATATGACCACCGGGGAAGTTTTTTGTTCATTTTTTCTATCTCAATTTCATGTTTTCTAAGCGCTTGATCATTTGAATCGTTTTTAATTGCATCAAAGAGTTGTTTGAAGTTTTTTTTTTTATTTTCTGAATCAAGACTTTTTTCTTCGTTATCTAAATAAATTTCTTTTAAATGAAAACTAGACGCCGATTCGTCGTCGAATTCACCGATTGAGGTAAAAGGATTATCAATGTCTGTTGATAACAATTTTCTATTCAAATGAAAAGTATTTCTTTTCTCTTCAAACGGATCTTTTGAATTTACTACTTTTTTGTTTTGTGAATCAACCTTTGTAATTGTTCCACGATATGGTCCGTTGAAAAACGGATCATACCATTTAGGCAAGCATTTTTGTTCATTCTCATCATGGCACAATCGGATCCGTTTTTCAAGTACATCTATTGAAACAGACCCCTTCTCTATAGCTTCTATTCGATTTATTAACTCATTACTCAAGTTGTTTTTTTTTTTTTTATTTGTATAAACCCAATTATTATACAGGTCCTCTGGGGATCCTTTTTCTGTCGTGTATAAAGACATCTTTTTTTGTATTATTTCCTCAATAGTCGACAAACTGGGTGGATATGTAAAAGATATGATTTTTTTTCCATCACTTGGACATGTGTGAAAGAAATATTGTGACATTTTATTGCTTACAGCATTTTCAAATCGATCATTTTTTATATATCGTAATGGACGATTCCATCGCTTATAGTCGAAAAGAAGAGTTACAAGAGGTTTTTCAAACCAAAAGAGGTCTTTATCTTCCTCATCTTTAAGTATTTCCTTTCCATTCACTCGGATCTCTTCCGTTTCATCTAGTTTGTCCGGATCCTCCTGTTCTTCCGAACAAAGAGAAGGGTCTTCTTCGGTGGATCCCTCTTGTTCCTGTTTAGTCCCCTTCGTTTCGGAAGTCGTTTCTATTTCTACATCTGTTTCTTCCTCACTTTCCCCTCTTTCTTCCATTTCTGAGGTTTCTTTCAGTTTCTTAGTAACAATAGGCGATGGCATTCTGCCTAAATAGTAGACAGAGGTGATAAATAAGAG